CAGCTGATAAAAATCGTTGTTTTGGACACGATAGATATGATATGTAGAAAGCCTATTTTCTAGTATTTATTAGCGGATTTGCTCTTTCTTTCCTTTTTTTTCTTTCTATAGTGGAGATAGTCGCACGTAATGACAGATCACGGCCATATTATTTAAAGCTTGTGGTAAGAACGGGTTTCGTTCTAGTGCCCTAAAATAATATTCCAAAGCTTTCGTATGTTCTCCGTTCCTTGTGTGGATAAGGCCTATGTTATAGAGTATATAACTTCTATCATAGGGATCAATTTCTAGTCGCATAGCTTCATAATAATTCTGTAAAGCTTCCGCATAATTTCCTTCGGATTGAGCCGACATCCGTTACGGTCGTCTTCGATTCAAAGAATCTCCGTTCCAGAACCGTACGTGAGATTTTCATCTCATACGGCTCCTCCTTTTTTATGTGCATAATGAGAATAATACATGGAATCAAAAAAGATTGAAATAATTTCATTATGAACCGAACGGGGCTAGTGTTTTTACAAGAAATCTCTAGCCAACCTTCCTGTAAAAGATCTTTTCTTAACATCAAGTATCTTGGTACTAGATAAAAATGATAACTCTAACAATTTCTTTGTTCTTAGCACCCCTTAATTTCCAGGAATTAGTCACTTCAACAGTCTTCGATGGTTATACGGGTATCCAAAATACGAACGAGATGGATGTTTGTTGTACCAACCATTCTTGTTAGTCCCGATTCCGATAAAGAAAAGGTATAATTTATAACAAAGTTTTCGTATTGTTGATTCCTAGGCGTAGTGCTTCTTCCCCTATGCTGCCTATTGGTACTAGTGGAGTAGGGTTGACCTAACCCATAGGTGTAACCTTTCGCTCAATACTAGAATCTACAATTGAAGCATCTGAGGCTGCATTAATCGGGGATACACGACAGAAGGAATTGTTTTATTTACAAACTTCACCTTCACAATAAGCGTAGATTTCTTTCAATAATTTTTTTATTTCTCTCCCAAATAATGTATCTTTCTCCGAAGACTGAAAGCGGTAAAGAAAAAAAAACATCAAATCGCACCATCTCTGTAATAGGTGAATGCCTCTTTTTCTCCTGAAGTTGTCGGAATTATTCGTAATAAGATATTGGCTACAATTGAAAAGGTCTTATCAATAAAATTTCCATTTATCCGAGATCTGGGCATAGGTAGCAATCCATTCTATAATTTCTTTTACTTACCTCTTGTGAGAAAATGATCCCACAAACAAAGAAATTGTACAGTACGAAATAACATAAAAAAAAAAATAAAAAAAAAAGAGATCAATTGATTCGTTCTAATTCATTGATTTAATCTGGTATAAAATTGATTTAATTTGGTAATTTAATTTGGTATAAATATTGTAAGTAAAAAGAATAACTATTGGAAAAAGATGGGAGCGCCATCTTCGCAAAAATGAAATGAATAGATATATATCTTTTTTTTTTTAACAGTTTTTCACAAAAAAAAATTATCTTTATACCCCCCCCCTTGAAGGAAGGGTTTTTCTTTGATGAAAAGTTTTCTATATTTTTTTTATAGTTAGAATTGACTGTACGTACCTATCAAAAAATCTAATATGAATGACTCACTATTCACTCGGTTTCTGGGCCATAATCATTATGTAGGAGAGATGGCCGAGTGGTTCAAGGCGTAGCATTGGAACTGCTATGTAGGCTTTTGTTTACCGAGGGTTCGAATCCCTCTCTTTCCGTACCTTTCACCTAATTCACCAATCTTATTGACAGCAATGTATCAAAGCAAATAACAATGGATACCATTATTCCAACAGTTAAGTTAGACCTTTCTTTTATTTCGATATAGATTCTTTATTCCTATGTTCCGCAGTACAGAAAATAAAATACTGGAAAGAGTAGACAGCAGGGAATGAAAATATCCCTACCGATCCGTGATCCATGACTGGGAGAAAAATCCCCGTATCAAACTCCTTACTTTGGTGGGTCTTTTTACTTAGGCGAAAAGGGAAAAATTGTCCGAACCCTTGTTTTCTTGTTTTATTTTAATTAGGTTTAAGTCTGACGAGAATAATATTCTACAACTAGCAATTCATTTATTTTCAAACCGACCCATTGACTATCTATTATTTGATTGACTAATCCTTTATATTGGAATGGTTGAAGGGTCAAATGTTTTGGTAATTCCTCACGGGGGGATGAATCAAGATAATTTTGAATCAGAGCTCTAGATTTTTGTTCATCCCTCGCTGTAATAATATCGTGGGGTTTGCAGCGATAACTTGGTATATCTACTATACGACCATTAACTAAAATATGTCTATGGTTAACTAATTGGCGGGCTTGGGGAATAGTTGAAGCCATACCCAATCGAAAAAGGATGTTATCCAAACGCATTTCAAGTAATTGTAGTAAAACCTGACCTGTTGACCCTTTGGCTTTTCCGGCAATACGAACGTATTTAAGTAATTGTCGTTCTGTAAGACCATAATGAAAACGCAA